ATCCATAGAACATTTGACGTAACATAGATAATGAATAAATAGGGGTTAATATCATTCCAATTGCCATTCCAAAAGTTATTAGTATTTTTGGCATTAAAAGAAATTTTTGGCTGGTAATTATTCCAAAAAATACTATTAATTCTGCAATGAAACCACTCATGCCCGGTAACGCAAGGGATGCCATTGAAAAACTACTGAAAAGTGTGAATATTTTTGGCATTGGAATAGCTATTCCGCCCATTTCGTCGAGATAAACAAGACGTATTCGGTCATAACTAGTTCCCGCTAAGAAAAAAAGTGCAGCGCCAATAAATCCATGAGAAATTATTTGTAAAATGGCTCCATTAAGTCCCGTATCATTTATAGAACTAATTCCTATAATTATGAAACCCATGTGAGATACAGAGGAATAGGCGATTCTTTTTTTTAAATTACGTTGTCCGGGAGATGTTAAAGCTGCATAGATTATTTGGATTGTGCCTATTATTATCAACCAAGGAGAAAAGAGAGAATGAGCATGAGGTAATAATTCCATATTGATTCGAACCAATCCATATGCTCCCATTTTTAATAAGATTCCGGCTAGAAGCATACAAGTACTATAATGTGCTTCTCCGTGGGTATCGGGTAACCATGTATGTAAAGGTATAATCGGTAACTTGACAGCAAAAGCAATAAAAAATCCAATATAAAATATTATTTCTAATGCCACAGGATACGATTGATTAACTAATGTTTCAAAATTTAATGTTGGTTCATTGGAACCGTATAAACCAACACCCAGAACTCCCATTAATAGAAAAATGGAACCCCCTGCAGTATACAAAATAAACTTAGTAGCTGAGTAGAGACGTTTCTTTCCTCCCCACATGGATAAAAGTAGATAAACAGGAATTAATTCTAATTCCCACATTATGAAAAAAAGTAAAAGGTCTCGGGACGAAAATGATCCTATTTGACCACTGTACATGGCTAACATCAAGAAATGGAATAATCGGGAATCTCGAGTAACCGGCCAAGCCGCTAAAGTGGCTAAAGTAGTGATGAACCCGGTTAGTAAAATCGGCCCTATTGAAAGTCCATCTATTCCTAATCTCCAGTGGAAATCAAAAAAGTCGATCCAATTATAATCTTCCGCCAGTTGGATTAATGGATCGTCCGGTTGGAAATGATAACAGAATGCATAGGTCGTTAGAAGAAGCTCTAGGATAGAAATACATAAAGTATACCACCTAATTACCTTATTTCCTCTATGAGGAAGAAAAAAAATTAAAGAACCTGCAAATATAGGCAAAATTACAATTGTTGTTAACCAAGGAAAAGAATTCATGGTAAAAACAAGATACACTTGAGCCAAAAAAACCCGTACCCGAAAAGAAATCTATTTCTTTTCGGGTACGGGTTTTTTTCGGTAAAAAAAAATCCAATCCAAAGAAAAGAAAAATGGATTCAAGTGGAATTTTCTGGAACGTATCAATAAGCTAGACCCATACTACGAGTTGTTTCATGCCATAAATAAACTCGAACACTTAAAAAATCTGTTGGACAAGCGGATTCACATCTCTTACAACCCACACAGTCCTCTGTTCTTGGAGCAGAAGCTATTTGTTTAGCCTTACATCCATCCCACGGTATCATTTCTAATACATCTGTAGGACAAGCTCGGACACATTGAGTACACCCTATACATGTATCATAAATCTTTACTGAATGTGACATTGGATCTATAATTGTTTTAACTTGATTAATTTTCGATCTAGTTCTAGTAAAGTAAATGAACCACATATTCAAATACCAGACGAATCAATGATTTACCAGAATTTTTCGAATTAACCTACTTCTGGATTGGATCGGCTTATTAAAAAATATTTATTTGAGAATAAATAAAAAATATAAAAGAGGTCCAAAATACTTTAATTTATTCTATTTTTGACAGTAAAATTATATCTTAAGGTCTTGTACCCAGTAATCGAATTTGAATTGATGACTATTCAAATTTCAATTTAAATAATTTATAAATTTTTGAATTATAATTAACATAGTAACATAGTTAATATAATAGAATTCAAAAAAAAACTACTTATTCAATAAATTTGATTGATTGATACGAGTTGATTTTCTGTTACGATAAATTGAAGAAACAATAGCCAGTCCAATAGCTGCTTCAGCGGCTGCAATAGCTATAACAAAAATGGAGAAAATGTTTCCTTTTAATTGACGACTATCAAAAAAATCAGAAAATGTTACAAAATTGAGATTAACTGCATTTAATATAAGTTCAAGACACATAAGAGCACGAACTAAATTTCGACTCGTGATTAATCCATAAATCCCAATAGAAAATAAATAGGCACTCAAAACAAGTACATGTTCGAGCATCATTGACCAACTCCTTATCAATCTCGATTCATTTCAATATGAACAACAATTAAACCGATTTGATTGACTAGAATAGAATATAACAAGTTAGAATAAAACAAATTAAGAACAAAAAAAATGTTGGTAATAAATCAAACTAAAAGTATTTCCGTTTTATACATCAAGTCGAATCAAATTGAATGGAAATGAATACGATAAAATCATTATTTTGATTATTTTTTTTTTTTTCAAAATTCATTATTGACGGGCCACAGCAATTGCACCTATTAAAGCAACTAAAAGAATTATGGAAATGAGTTCAAATGGAAGAAAAAAATCTGTTGATAAATGAATTCCAATTTGTTGACTATTATTTATCAAATCTTGTTCTAGAATCTGGTTTGATCTCGTAGTCCAAATAATACCATACCATGACGTATTTAGAATAGTAATAATTAATGAAATAAAAAGACTTGTACAAACCAACGAAGTAGCCCCGTCCCCAACAGTCCAAAGATGAAAATCTTTGTCATATTCTGGCCCATTCATGAACATTACGGCAAATATTATTAAAACATTTATAGCTCCTACATAAATAAGAAGTTGCGCAGAAGCTACAAAATGAGAGTTTGCTAGAATATAGAATAAAGAGATAGAAACAAGAACCAATCCCAGTGAAAAGGCGGAAAAAATGGGATTGGTAAATAATACCACTCCTAGACCTCCTAATATAAGACCTGACCCCAGAAAGACTAAAAGAAAATCATGTATTGGTCCAGGTAAATCCATTATATGTAAAATACGAGATAAAAAAATCGGAATTTTTCATGATCTTATTGACTTGAACAGGAAAAAGGAGGTTCATGTGTTCCTAATTACTAAATCTTAATGTGTACAATTTTATATAGGTTAAAGTTATTAGACCCATCGTCGCATTCTTTTTTATTGGAAAGGGTAGTTCGAAACTAATAGAATAGCGAATAGTCAGGATTTATAGGTAGTGACCGAGAATAAATTTATTGAATTTCATTCATTCAATAAAAAAAAAGAACTTTAGTAATTGGAAATTTTGCTTCAATCACGAGATTTCTCTTTTGTTTGAGGCGAATTAAAAATTGTTCGAATTGTATAATCATCCGTTATTGATATTGGTAAACGACCCAAAGCAATTTGATTATAATTTAATTCGTGACGATCATAAGTGGAAAGCTCATATTCTTCAGTCATTGATAAACAATTTGTTGGACAATACTCAACACAATTACCACAAAATATACAGATTCCGAAATCAATACTGTAATTAAGCAATCTTTTCTTTCGAATATCAGTTTCTAATTTCCAATCAACAACGGGTAGATCGATAGGACATACACGAACACATACTTCACAAGCAATACATTTATCAAATTCGAAATGGATTCGACCACGAAAACGCTCCGATGTGATCAATTTTTCATAAGGGTATTGAATAGTTACAGGTAAACGGTTGGCATGGGATAGGGTAATCATAAAACTTTGACCAATGTACCTTGCCGCCCGTACTGTTTGTTGACCATAATTGATGAACCCAGTTACCATAGGGAACATATAGTAAATATCAATAAAAAATTGGATTTTGTTTCTTTCTCTTGTTTGATACAGGCTATCAATTTAATTAAAATTTCAATTTAATTTGAATCAAATTATATATTTTGAATTTATAACGAAAGGAGTTGGGAAGAAGTTGTTAATAATAGATTACCTAAAGAAATAGGTAAAAGAAATTTCCAGCCAAGATTTAATAATTGGTCCATTCTTAGTCTAGGTAAAGTCCATCTTGTTGTGATAGAAATGAACAAGAACAAAAAAGTTTTCGCTAATGTAATGAAAATATCAATTGTCGTTCCAAAGACTCCATACGCTTTGTTTATTTCAAAAAACTCAGGAATGAGTATGTATGGAATGGAGAGATTCCAACCGCCCAAGTAAAGAACTGTTACAAATAGCGAAGAGACTAGTAGATTTAGATAGGAAGCAACATAAAATAAACCGAATTTTATACCCGAATATTCGGTTTGATAACCAGCTACTAATTCTTCTTCTGCTTCTGGTAAATCAAAAGGCAATCTCTCGCATTCTGCTAGAGAAGAAATTATAAAAACAATAAACCCTATAGGTTGCCGCCACAAATTCCATCCCCAAAAACCATATTTTGACTGTGCCTCAACTATATCGACTGTACTTGAACTGTTAGATAATCATAGTCGATGATAAGATCACTCTGATCATCGCTATTCCAGAACCGTACATGAGATTTTCACCTCATACGGCTCCTCGAGAGCCATAACTAAATCTAAGGACTGATTCGATATTCTTTAATCTTGATATGTTTGTCGGATAGATAAAATAAATCGAAAGTTCCTGAATTAGGCCAATGGAATTCTGTCTGCTATACTATAAAAAGTGCTTCGGAATTGATCTCATCCTTTACTTTTTCTTTTTTCATTTTTTCCATTTTTTTCTTGAGTAATAACTTAATCCTTCAATAAAATACTCTTTTTACCAATATCAAAAAAATTATTTTTTTTCGATTTCGAAAAAGAATTAAACATTTATTCATGATTTATGACATGAAAAAAAAATTGCGTATTTAAATTTTTTCCTTCCTCTTATTTTTTCCTTTTATCTTTTATTTAGGCTTAAAATAAAACAAAGTTAAAGGATTACTTCGTTCCTGATAGTTATTTACTTAATCGGTGGATAGGAGCATACTCTGGATCGGAATTTGGGGGAGTACTACTTGATCATTTCTACCAATTTTAAGCACCAATTAATATTTCTTTTATGTATAAATTTTTTTTGGATAACATACATAATCTCTATTACGAATCCTTTGTGTACTTTTGTGTTCCTAATCATCCACTCATGTTTGCTCAAGCTCTATGGTAATTTATGCCACTGTCACGTATGTTAATACATGGAAAAGATAGTAAAAACTCCATAAAGTTGCTTTTTTAAACCCGCTTCAAGCCCTGATGACTAATTAACCAATCTTGGGGTAAACAGTCTTGACTGCTTATTCTTTGATTATTCATTTAATCCTTGTACATAGGAAATGAGATTCAAAATTTTTACGGCGAATTTCGAAGCTGTTTTCTTTCACTCATCTAACTATCTGGTTTCGTTTATCAACCCGCGCAGTGAATAAAAAAAAAAGATTCAATATATTTAATTTTCATTCTTAAAAACCTAAAATAGGGGAAGACTTATGTCTCAACGAATCGCACGTAGAGATATTGATAACACACATAGAGTTAATGGTATTTCATAACTAATTGATTGGGCAGCAGCCCGTAGACCACCTAAAAAGGAATATTTATTATTTGATCCATATCCTGACATAAGAAGTCCAATTGGAGCAATACTTGAAATGGCGATCCATAAAAAAACACCAATACTGAGATCGGCTAGAACAAGGCGATAACCAAAAGGAATTACTGAATAACTTAGTAAAATTGATATGACTGCTATAGAGGGCCCCATACTAAATAAAAGCGTATCCCCTCTAGATGGAAGAAGGTTTTCTTTAAAAAGTAGTTTTATCCCATCTGCTAGAGCTTGAAGAATTCCCAAAGGGCCGGCGTATTCAGGTCCAATACGCTGTTGTAGACCCGCGGATATTTCTCTTTCTAACCACACAATTACCAGTACACCTATTGTGATTCCTAATACGAGAATCAAAATAGGGACAAGCATCCAGATAGTCCCATAAACTTCTTTTAAGGATTCCAATCTGGAAAAAGAATTGATAGTTTGTACTTCTGTTGTATCAATTATCATTTCAACGATCAACTTCCCCCATAATGATATCTATGCTACCTAGTATCGTCATAATATCAGCCAATTTCATTTTTTTAACTAACTGAGGAAGAATTTGCAAATTGATAAAACCTGGTGGGCGGATTTTCCATCTCCATGGAAAAACACTTTGATCTCCTATCAAAAATATTCCCAATTCCCCCTTTGGGGCTTCGACTCTCACATAAAGTTCTTGTTTCGACAATTCAAAAGCAGGAGAGGGCTTTTTACTAATGAATCGATATTCAAAATCATTCCATTCAGGATATTTTATCCTATTAAAGCGTCGGATTTCTAAATTCTCATAAGGACCCCCTGGAATTCCCTCTAAAGCTTGTTGAATAATTTTGATGGATTCCGCCATTTCACCGATTCGTATTAAATAACGGGCTAATGAATCTCCTTCTTTTTGCCATTGAACTTCCCAATCAAATTCGTCGTAACACTCATAATGATCAACTTTACGAAGATCCCATTGTATTCCGGAAGCTCGTAGCATTGGTCCTGATAAACCCCAATTTATTGCTTCTTCTCCACCAATAATGCCCACCCCCTCAACTCGTTCTAAAAAAATAGGATTTCGCGTAATAAGTTTTTGGTATTCAGTAATCCCTGTTAAAAAATAATCACAAAAATCTAAACATTTATCTATCCATCCATAAGGTAGATCGGCAGCTACTCCTCCGATACGAAAATAATTATGCATCATTCTCATACCGGTGGCAGCTTCGAATAAATCATATACCAATTCTCTCTCTCTCAAAATATAGAAGAAGGGGGTCTGCGCGCCAATATCCGCCATAAAAGGGCCGAGCCATAACAAATGAGAAGCTATACGACTTAATTCCAACATAATAACTCTGATATAACTAGCCCTCTTAGGTATTTGAATATTTCCCAATTGTTCTGGCCCATTTACAGTTATTGCTTCTGTAAACATAGTCGCTAAATAATCCCAACGCGTTACATAAGGCAGATATTGTATTATTGTTCGGTTTTCCGCAATTTTTTCCATTCCTCTGTGTAAATAACCCAATATTGGTTCACAGTCAATAACATCTTCACCGTCTAAAGTAACGATGAGTCGTAGAACACCGTGCATTGATGGGTGGTGAGGGCCCATATTGACTATCATGAGGTCTTTTCTTGTAATTGGTACAGTCATAGGTTTTTCCCCGATTCATTCTTTCATGAATTCATTTTTCTATGAATTGCCGAAAACAAAAAGAAGTTCATCAAAATTCAAGATCTAATAAATCAAATAATTCAAAACGACTCTTCAAATTAACGTGTTTTTAGTTCTCGAATGTTCAATTGACGGATTAATTCTTTATAACGTACTCTATTTTTTTTTAACAAATAAGCCAGTAGTCGTTGACGTTTTCCAAGAATTTTTCGTAGGCCTCTCTGAGATGAATAGTCTTTTTTGTGCAATTCCAAATGTGAAGTAAGTCTTCGTATCTTGTTGGTAAAACATAATACTTGAAATTCAACAGACCCCCTGTTTTCTTCGTTTTCTTCATGTGAAATAACAGATATAAATGAATTTTTTGTCATAAATTCTTAACCTTCCTTTTTTATTTTGACCAAATCAAATATGTAATTTTCCCGATCAGTAATAATAATGCCAGCTATTTAAATCTGGTCTACGGAATAATATGAAATCGGAATTTCTTTATTCACTTATTTTCTCAAAGAAAATAAATAAATAAAATTCTGTTGATTCATTTCTGGATATAACGGATACGTCATCGAATTAGTATTATGTATTGGAATTGAAGGAATTGAATGTAAGACAAGGCGCGTGTGCATCTATTTATTTACCAGCATAATAAGAATAAAATATATAAGATAAATGTATCATAAATTAATTTTTAATCGTGGATACATATGTATTCTTAATATACTAAAACGACTGCCATTATTAGTCCCAAACCAATAACGATTCATACAAGCTAAATCTTCTAATCGATAATTGGGCCAAAGAAATAATTTTAATTTTATAAGTTTATTTTTATCTCGATCAAGATCTTTGCTTTCATCAAAAAATTGACTACAGTTTTTTACCTGATTCCCATTGCAAAATAATGGGTTTTTATCCATACCATTATTTTTCCTTGAATTGAAACAAATTAAAATTCGTAATTCTTTACGACGTCTAGGTGATAAAATATTTTCAGGAGCAAGTAAATCATAATTATTTTTGCTTCTATTTTTTGTCATTTTTTGATAGCTTGGAACCAATTCATCCAAATTCTTGTTATCAACACTTTCGTTGTATCTTTTGTGATTATTTTGGTGTTTACTCTTATGAACCAATGAAATTTTTATGGTTTGATACAGAATAAATTGTCCATTATCCTTTACAGACAGGCGGACTGGTTCAATAATCAATAGCCCTTTTTTCATCAATTCTGTAAGAGGTAAATCTTTCTGAATCGGCATTATATCCAGATTCATTTCTCTCCTTTCAATAGAGGATATCGTAATTTCTCTTGGATTTATCAATCTAAGCAGGAGACAATATACTTTGATATTATTAATCAGTTTTTGACTCAAAGAATCATCCCATCTCAATTGAAAAAGCAAATACCTTTTCAGCAAGAAATTGAGTTCCACTTCTGTATTACTCTTGTATTGTTGTTTCTTTCTACTTTTTTTCATATCTGATTCCATATAATTTTCTTCAATATCTTTTTGGTGGGTTGAGAGAACAGATTCAGAGTTCTCTTGGACATCTAATCCAAGATCTCCTTGACCCACGAGTTCTTTGTTGTCTTGATTTCGATTCTCTAATTCAAGAGATTTTTTTTCATTTGATGGTATAAAAGGATTCTTTTTTTTCTTTCTATTGATGTTTTTATTTTCACAAAAATATCACTTATATTCAAATTTGAAAGAAGGAAATTAATTGGTATAACCCACGGTTTCATTTTATATACATTATAAAATAAGACAAATTCTGGGAAGAACCAAAATTCCAGATTCGATATGGGACGACTTAATATTTCTTCGTTCATTCCCATCCAATCAAAAAAGTTTTGATGGGATCGGTTGATTTCTTGATAAATTGTGTGATAAATAATACCTTTCTTATCTATGTTATCAACAATTTGATAATTTTTAGGTTTAGGTTGAGTTGAAATATTTTTATTACAATTAGTACTGATATCGATCCAGTCTCCAATGTCGACTTTCTTTCTAAGACAAAAATGGATAATTTTCCAATCCAAATATTTTCTATCCGTATTTTTCTCTATATCTAGAATATTTGTTATTCCTAAATTATTAGTGATAGGGATCCTCCACCACATATCAATTAATTTGTCTTTATGTATGTTGTAATTATAAGGAGAAGAAAGGTCTTGGTTTTTATTTACGTGGAATGGTAACTCACAACTATACGAATCCTTCTTATGTTCATAATCAATAAATTTATATGCTAAAACATCATATCTATAGTTTTTTTTTAAATTATCTTTTTGATCTGAGAATAAATTGTATTGATAATTAGTTTTTAACCAGTTTTTCCATTGATTTCAATTATCTTTTTGATCTGAGAATAAATTGTATTGATAATTAGTTTTTAACCAGTTTTTCCATTGATTCAGTCCAGAATTCATAAGTTTCTGAGTTCTTAGTTCGTAATGAGTTATTCCTTGTGTTCCAAAAAAATCTTTCATTTCTTTTTTAAGAAATAAAGACGTTCCGTGATATTGAAGGACATCTTTTAACTTAGATAACTTAAACTTATATAAGTTCCCAATTTTGGCTTGTGATAATTTGTAAAATACATAGGCTTGTGACAAAAAAGAGAAATCAGAATGAATTTTTGAATTTCTATTAATATAACTACTAAATTGCAAAAGTGATTTTTTGATAGTCGAAAGAAACTTAATTGTATTTTTATTTGTTGAATCAATCCTTTCTTGATTTGTCTCATTATTGTAAATTGATTTATCAATTAATTTTTTTGTTGATTCAAGAAAAAGTTGTGTATTAATTCTGGGAATATTAATAATATATAGAAATAGATCTACGTATATTCTTTCTCTCAAAAATTTTATAAAATAATTTGATTTACGGATTAATCGAGCATTTCTTCTTTTAAATATCTGACCAATATTTTTACGTGATTCTAAGCTTTTAACACCATAACGTGTTTTGTTAGGACTAATGTTTCTTTCTATAGTTAGTAATCCACTTTTCTTGTCTTTTGTAATTTTTTCTGTTTGATTTCTGATTGTTCTTGTTCTATTAAATAAATCTTTCATTTTTTTTTCTGTCACTGAATAATTTGTCGAATTTATGAATTGGACTTGAATGGGTGATTCATGAATCATCTTATTATTGATTCTCAAATCTTTTTTTTTTTTCACTCGATTCGTTTCTTAAATTCGTTTCTTAATCCAAATACTAGAATTGGATTTACGATTGAAAATTGTTTTCTTATTTTTTTTAAAAGTAGAAAGCTTTGCATAATCCATTTTTTTATTTCATTTGGTACCTTTAGAAAAAATTTTAGTTTTTCTTTGAAAATTCTTAGAACTCGTAAACACTTATTTCTAAATTTTTTTATTTTTTTGTTGAGTTCTTTTAAAATAGGTTTAAAAAAGGAAGGTCGTTTTCGAGGAGAACCAAAAGGAAGTTCAGTTTCCATTCCCAAAATTGTTAAAAAACAAAAATCAGCTTTTTGTTCTTTTTTTTTTTTTTCAGTTGATCTCGATGAGAAGGTCGTATTTTAGATTTGTGCCAAGGTTTTAGACAGAAAGGAAATAGTATCTTTATCTGAATACCATCTGTTAACCAGTTTTTAGGAAATTCAGTTTCTGATAATTGAACACCGTTATAGGTACATTTAATATGTATTTCTCTATTCCACTCTTTAAAATCCTCAGACCATTCAGGAAGTTGGAACAATAATAGACGGCTCGTATTTTTTGCTATTATTAATAAAGGTAATAAAATAGATTTTCTAAGAATTGACTGAGTTACTAACATAAAACCCCTTATTACTTGAGAAAATACAAGGGTATCCCAGGCTTCGCCTATTTCTATTCGGGCTTTTTCTCGTCTTTTTTCTTCTTCTCTTTCATACTCTTTTTTTTTATCCCCCTCCCTTATTTCTTCTTCTTTATAATCCGAATAAATTGGAAATTCTGATTTTTTTTTATTTTTTTTATCAAAATTCGTTTAATTAGTTTGGAAAGATTAACAGAAAAAACCGAGGATTTCTCTATTCTGTCTAAAAAAAGTGGGGAATGTATGTTTGCTTGAAACAGTTCCCAAATAACTATTTTACGTCTTTGAACACGCATAGAACCTTTGATTATATCTCGACGAAAATCTGATTGGTGTGAATAACGTATCAAAACCACTTCGTCTGCTTGATCCGATGTATTTATCTCTTTGGTATTAGAGTATCGGTATTCTGTTGGTTATCAGTAAAAATTACTACAGGTTTCGCTTTCCTTGATCGAATTTGATGATCCGTCACCACCTCTTCTTCATTTTCTCTTTCTTGTTGTTCTAAATCGTCAATTAATTTGTATGAACGGCGAGGCACTTTTTTACTGATTTCTTTTATTCCAGTAGACTTTGTTTGAGTTGTTTGAGTCAAGGAATTAGCTATGATTGTACCAGTTAAAGGCTTTACAAAATTTTCTGGGTTTTCTGAACCAATTTTTCCTTGTTCTGGAAGTAAAGAAATCTCTTTCAGATTTGATGTTGATTCCCTTTTTCAAATTCGTGGCAGTTTGATGTTGATTCCCTTTTTTGTGCAAATTCGTGGCAATAATAATCATTACGAAGGATACTATGAATCTTATTTATAAAAATTTCATCTATTGGATTTTTTTTTACTGCAGTTTCCTTTATAATGGAGGATAAAAATAATTTTTTTATTATCCCACGATAGAATCCATTTAAGAAAGGATCATTTATTTTTGGCAAATATTCTTTTTTCGTTTTATCACTGCATAATCTAATTTTTTTTTCTAGTACATCTCTATAAATAAGTCCTTTATCTAGAACTTCAATTCTATTTACAATTTCATTTCTTAAACTCTTCTTTTTTTGTTCATTGGTATAAATCCAATACAGTTCATCATAGAAGAATTTGTCTGTTGTAGACAAAGAAATCTTTCTTTGTATCATTTCCCAGAAAATTGATAAACTGGGTGGATATGTAAAAGAAATTCTTTGTTTTCCATCATTTATACATGTATAAAAAAAATATTGTGACATTTCATTTCTTATCGCATTTTCAAATCGATTGTTTTTTATATATCGCGTTGGACGATTCC